AATCATCAAAATTAGAGTGTTGAAATTTTTCGTGGGGGGGGATTTACAATTTAATGAGATTCTGAAAGGAGGGTTCATTTTATTTAAATTAAATAACTAAAGTTTTATCTTTTGCTTAAGAAGTTTTGATAGCTACGGATCACAAAAAACACTAAAATCATAACAGAAAAATGCATTGTGGAAAAATCGATAGTTTCCTTTTTAGTTCCGAAAATGAAACTAAAATTCAAATAGAAAAAGAAAAAGAATGTAAATAGTCTTTCTTCTTTTTGTTGTTGCTTGAATATTTTATATTCAATTGAATATAATAAATAACAAGCATTTTTGTTTTCAAATCAAATAAATCATTATTTATCTATAATTCGTTGGAACAAAAAAAGGGGCCCGGCTAGGTACTGACCAGGCCAGGCCATCAGAATAAGAAGGGCCTTTCGAACAAAATCAACACAAAGATGTCTTCTTTTTTTTTCTTTATTTTTATTTTTTTATTTATAGGCTCGTTCGAGCCCTTCCTTTATCTAATCTAAAAGAAATTCCTGATTTGTATATCTCTATAGAATAGAGAAAGAAAGACTCCTTACATTATGTGTAATGTAGTAATTCTCTTTTTCAATTGGGAGAGATGGCTGAGTGGACTAAAGCGTCGGATTGCTAATCCGTTGTACGAGTTATTCGTACCGAGGGTTCGAATCCCTCTCTTTCCGGTTCCGTTGATGACTTGATTTATTTATTTATTTTTCAAATTTTTGAAATCTTAGTTAAACGTGTGGAATAGAAAAAATCCTAAGAAAATTTGAAAATTAACCAAGGAAAAACCCTTTGGATTTTATTCTTCACGTCCAGGATTACGTCCTGGATCATTAGATAGGAATCCAAAGATGAAGAGAGAAACAAAAAATATCACTACGGTATAAACGAAGAGTTTCAGAGTAAGCATTACACAATCTCCAAGATGATTTTTTTTGGAAAAAAAAAAGAGAATAGATCTTCCATTTTTCTACCACATATCCTATTTTGACACCAAGAAATGAGGTTTTTCTAGAAATAGAAATGAATTGTCAGAAATTTATTTGGAATAAGAGTTTTTCATTAACAAAAATTTCTTTCATATCCAAATTCGATATTGTGGGAGACCCTAATAGAATTAATATAATAGGGTTAGGGTCTTTCACTGGAAAAGGGTCAAAAAAAGGAGGAAATGGGGTAAGCCGGATTTATGGCGACTATCCAAGAATTTCAATGTGTGAATCGAGGGTTCAGACTCTAAAACTTATCTGATTTTATCAATTGTTAGAGAATTTTTTCTCGAAGAAATCATGAATCTTCTAGGATATTATTAAGGATCTCATCGAAAACTTACAGCAGCTTGCCAAACAAAGGCTAAGAGAAAAAAAAACACAGGTATGACTGGCATAACATCTACGATTGGATTCAAAAAAGCATAGGCTTCAGGCAATTTGCCGAAGAAAAAACTACTCGAATAAAGGGCAGAATTAAGACAAATACAGATCAAACTAAAGATATTAAGCATAACAGACATTTTGTTCTTGGAGATAATTGCATTTTGATTGAGTTATTGATATAAGGAAAAAGGAAGAAAGGAAGTAAGGTATACAAAAAATCCTTCTTTTTCTTTGAACCCACCCAATCAAAAATCCTCCAATTCTCAAAGGAGAATAGAAGAAATCATACTTTCATACAATATCTTAATTGAATTATATGTAATGATCAATAAATTTATTTGAATTCTATATCTATATGGATTAAAATCCTATAGAATAATCTATTCTATAGATATTTGAACTGGAGTTGACAAACAACCAATAACAATATTATTGTTTCTTAGTGTAGATTAGAAATTGATAATGGGGCGTGGCCAAGTGGTAAGGCAACGGGTTTTGGTCCCGCTATTCGGAGGTTCGAATCCTTCCGTCCCAGAGCCATATCCATTTTTTAAAAATTTTAAAATTTTAGAATAAAGATTGTTTTCTTGAACAACTTTCTGTTTAAAGTCTAATTTTAGATGGAATGTGATTCTTTTATATCTTATATGAATCATATCTTTTTTCACAAACTGAACTGAATCGAGTTCAAATGACACGCATCTGGACCTGAATCTATTTTTTATCAGGTAAGATGAGAACATGGATCAAAACAAAAGAGTTTGAATTCAAAAAAGTTGGGTGGGCTTTTCATCATATGTTCATTCCCTTTGATATTTAGGGAAGTTAGTTACTTGGAAAAACTTTCCATCCCATATCTATTTGAATTTTCAACGATGGATGTATTTTGAATCGAGATGCAAAAGAATTTATATTCCCTATCTCTTATTATTTATCCCGTAAATGAGGGAGTCTAATTAGTAATTAGATTTTTCTCGAGATCTCTGAATTCGAAACAAGAGCGAGTTCTTGATACTAATTAAATTCAATCAATAGGACTAAGTCTCTTAGTGGGTTAGACTAAAGCTTGACTAAATTTGGACTTATTGTTTGTCTTTGTAACTAGACAAGTCATTTCCCATACCGGATCAGGATTCCTTTTTTTTTGCTCTATCATTCCCATAGAAAGATATAGGGGAGTGGATAGGAGATAATCAGTATTAATTTAAATATCTGTATCTGTCCAAATCTCATTAACAAATGATCAAATAACATATTTATATATGTTTATATGTTATGGAATCGATGTATTTTCTTTGAATCTCGTTTTTTTATTTTATTTAGGTATTTTTTTTATTTGGCTATAATGAAGAATTGTAAATCTATGTAACGATTGGATTGAGGCAGGGGTGATTTATCCTATCCCTTTTATTCACTTTATGACAAGATTCGATTATTGAAATATTACTCAACCCCGTGTTAAACAAAATGCATATAAAATGAGGAAATGTTTAGCTTATATGTATCGTTCTATTTCAATGACAATAGTCTTTCGGTTTTTGTGAAAAAGGTTTGGGATCCCTTAAATTTTTTAAACTAAAATTAGTTAAATTAAGTATTATAGAATATCTATAACAGTGACAATTGTTCAGTCTATCTGATAGATACGAAAACCCCTCTCGATTTTTTCGATTTGGATTTTCGCAATCAGATGAAAAGAATAAAGATTCAAATCTTACCTTACATCAGTTTTTTTATCCATCTCATGAAAAAAAAATGGGATTTCTTTCTTCTTTTCTGTGATCTATTTATCTATTTGAAATCAGTGATGGGTCAATTAAAAAAAAAAAAGACTTATCTTTTAATGATGTCTAAATAGGAACCTTTTTCCATTCGAAATAGTTTTAATAAAAATTTTGAATGATTCCTTGTAAGTTGAATTTTTGGTACTCAAAAAGACTCAAAAAGAACTTATTTATTCGTTTATCTATTTCTATTTCTTTATATATATGTTAAAGATGGTGTCTTGCTAAGACTTCTTCAGAAAAATCTTTACACATATCAGAAAAAGTATAGATTACGTGATGTCTATGTACAACTGAACCAATGACTATTCATGATTCCATGATTGAATCAATTCCATACCGGTTCCAAATTAGAGGAATGTTATGGTAAAACTTCGTTTGAAACGATGTGGTAGAAAGCAACGTGCGACTTGAAGGACAGATCCGTTGTGGATTTTTACATCCGCTATTTTATATTTATATAGGAATGAAGGTGCTCTTGGCTCGACATCGTTTGTTCTGTTCCACTCGAACCCTTCGTTTTTTTCTTTTTGTTGGGTTGTAAATAGTCCACGATGGAGCTCGAGTGGAAAGGATTAATTCATTTCTCGGGGGCAAGGATCTAGGGTTAATGCCAATCAATAAATTGGAACAACTTCGTAAATATATCTTCGAGATAGAAATGGAAAGGATCCAATTTGAGCAAGTTTCCAATTCAAAAGCAAAACCTGTTGGAATTGATCAAACGTTTTCGATCCAAAGTGTATCACGCGGGAATCAACTGTCCGTAGGATTCTTTGATAGAAAGAGAAATCACAAAAAAGGGTATGTTGCTGCCATTTTGAAAGGATTAAGAAGCACCGAAGTAATGTCTAAACCCAATGATTTAAAACAAAGATAAAGGATCCCAGAACAAGGAAACACCCTTTTAATTGTCTCGATAGTCTCAATAACTGGATCAGACTGAAGAATCAAAATAGAATTTTAAACGAGACAAACAAAAGGGGGTAAAGACCACTCAATAAATGAAATTTATTAAAGATTTTTTCCTTTAAGCTATTTGAGAGTTATCCAACTTGAGTTATGAGTACGAATGGTTTCTTTTTCATTTTCAGGAAGGAAGAAGAAAAAAAAAAAAGACTTAAATCATAGTCTAATTGATTTTATAGGCTCATTTGTCATTTATTAGAATTCCATACATAGACAAAACTTAGAATCAAATCATTTTTTCTCGAGCCGTACGAGGAGAAAACTTCCTATACGTTTCTAGGGGGGGTATTGTTCATCTACATCTATCCCAATGAGCCGTCTATCGAATCGTTGCAATTGATGTTCGATCCCGAAGAGAAGGAAAAGATCTTCGAAAAGTGGGTTTTTATGATCCACTGAAGAATCAAACTTATTTAAATGTTCCTGCTATTCTATATTTCCTTGAAAAGGGTGCTCAACCTACAGGAACTGTTCAGGATATTTTAAAGAAGGCAGAAGTTTTTAAGGAACTTCGACCTAATCAAACGAAATTCAATTAAAAAAATACCAAGGGGGGGTAGTGATTTTTATATAACTTTGTATAACTTTTCTCTACTATTTTTTTATTTCCCCCCTTAATCCTGCTTTATTCGTATCTATTTCTCATTGCTTCTGTCGAATTCCATGGTCGATAACAACAAAACCTTAGTTTATTGATCATATAAATCTCAAATTCGGACATTTCATTTCTTTCAATTATGTGGTTTTCGTTGGAATTTGACTAACCAACAAGGAATCCAGTTTGTTTATTCCACTTAGATTGATGAAATACATTAAAAATCCAATATTTTTTTTTTTCAATTCT